ATAATTATAGGTGTGAGAGGCATACCAAATTTTGAATTTGGAGGGAGTATATCGTTTTATATTATAATTAATTTTTTATTAGAAACCTAAAAAGGTGTAAAAGGAGCTTAAATCCTATGCAATTTCTGCCATTCTAATAACAAAAGGAGGGGGTCCTTAAATAAATTTACAATTTATTACTTAAAATCAGTCATTTTGTTTTCTAAAAAGATTTTTTCATTTTAGATCTCCAAAATCTATGTAATAAATAAGTTATACTATTTTTAGAAGATTTAAAATGAAATAATTTTTACTTTGAAGGTAAATAGTTTTTTTAACTTAAAATCTTGGATTATTTAACTTATTAAAAGTATTTATTTTGAAAATAAAGAATAGGAAACACCTAATAATCTTAAAAAATAAAAATTGTTATAAAGATTGTTAAAAATATAAAAATACTGAAAGGAAGAATAATTTTTCAAGTCAATATTATTAGATTGTCGTAACGGAATCGTACGAAAGTACCTCGGACTCATAAAAAAAATACTATTAGAATTATAAATTTAAATATTAAAAATATATTAAAGTAAGGGTTGAAAAATATGTAACAAGTTAGGATTCTAAAAAAAATGATATTTCCATATTCTGCTATGAATAAGATAGCGAATTCAGTTCCTCCAAATTCAATATTAAAACCTGAAACTAATTCTGATTCTCTTTCAGCAAAGTCAAAAGGTGATCGGTTAGTTTCAGCAAGAATAATTACTAATCATAGAATAAATAAAATAAAAAATCCTATAAAGAAAGGTAAGGATTTATTTTGGATGGCATTAAGTTTAAAAATGTTTAAAGAATTAGAAAATAGCAAGATTCTTAGAATAACAAATGAAAATCTTACTTCGTATGAAATGGTTTGTGCGATGTTACGATAACATCCTAAGGTGGCATATTTTGAATTTGAGGCTCAACCTGCAAATAAAATAGGATAAACTCCTAAACTTGAAACAAGGATAATAAAGACAAAGTCATTTGAGATGTTTGTGTTAAAAGAGAATAAGAAATTGATAGAAAGTCAAAAACTTAATATAAGAATAAAGCTAATAAAAGGAGCTATAAAAAATAGATATTGATTAGATCAAGATAATTTTATAGTTTCTTTAGAAAAAAGTTTTAAAGCATCAGTAAAAGGTTGAAAAAGACCTATAAAAAAAATTTTATTGGGCCCTTTACGGGTTTGAATGTAGCCTAAAATTTTTCGTTCTAAAAGAGTAATAAAAGCGACTCTGATTAGGCAACAAATTAGTAATAAAATTTTTAAAAAAAAAAAAGATATTACTAATTGAATAAAATTCATATTCAAATTCTAAATTTGATGCAATAAATCTGCCAAATTAGTTATAATAAGAATGATTTTTCATATAATTTATCCTATCAAGATAATCCTTTTTATCAGGCATCTTATTATTAAATAAAACAGTAAAAAGGTGTTAAGATGAGTAATGTTAAGATAAATCAAAAATAAGTTTTTGATAAGGGTGAATTTTTTTGTAAAAATGAAAAAGAAATTAGGGGGAATAAGGAGCTAGTGTAAATAAATCTTGTAATTAATGAAGAAATTGTTAAAAAAAAAATAATAAAAATTTGATTAAATGAAGAATTTATTAGAGTAAGTCATTTAGTAAAAAATCCTATAAAAGGAGGGAGACCTCTTATATTAAAAAAAAGGATAATTAATAAAATCATATTTAGTTTTTGGTTAAAAAATAAAATTTGTAGTGTAGAAGATATATTAGATTGAATATTTAATAGAATAAAAAGGCTTAAAATGAAGGAATAGCATGTTAAATAAAGCAATCAATTAGAGTTATTATGGATAATAATAAAAAGTATTCATGATATGTGATTTAAACTAGAAAAAATTAAAATTTTTCGTAAAGAGGATTGGTTAAATATGAGGGTGGCTCTAATTAGAGAGGTTAATAAAATAATTAAATGGAAAGAAAATTTTGTTAAAGAAATAATATGGAATGGGATAATTTTTTGAATGGATCTGAATAAAAAAAAATTTAATCAGTTAAGTCTTTCACCTACATCAGAAAGTCAAAAATGAAAAGGGACAAATCCTAATTTTATAAGTATAGAGGTTGAAATGAGAATATTATTAAGTTCTATAAATAAGAAATTTTTGGAAAGAATAATTCTGCAAAAAAAGATTATTCTTGCAATTGATTGGATAATAAAGTATTTGAATAGTCTATTAACAGAGAGGTTATTTTTTTCAAAACAAAAAAAGATAAATCTAAGGATATTAATTTCTAAAGAGATTCAGAAAAAAAATCAATTTGTTGCAGAAAAATTAAAAATAATGGAAAAAATTAGTAAAAAAAGAGAAGAGATTTTAATTCAGTTTAAAAAAATTTATAAATAAATAAGATAATTCTTAAAATAAACTTATAAAGTTAAGGGATGAAATAGGTTTTAAGATAAAATAAGAAAAATACACACAAGTAAAAAATTGTCTTAATATAACAAAAGGAGCTTCTACAGGGCAAGCTCCAAAATAGGTTAAAAGAATAAAAGTATTAATAAAAATTCAATAAAAAATTTTGTTAGTGATATAAGAAGAAGGAAAATTAAATTTATTTTTTACAGAAAATGGTAGGCTTAAAAGAATTAAGATAGAAAGAAGTAGGCCGATTACACCTCCTAATTTATTAGGAATAGAACGTAGAATTGCATAGGCAAATAAAAAATATCATTCAGGTTGAATATGAGGAGGTGTTACAAGAGGATTAGCTTGAATGAAATTTTCAGGATCCAAAAAGAAATTAGGGGAAGTTAAACATAAAAATAAGAAGAATCAAATTAAAAATAGTAGCCCTAGTAAGTCTTTTCAAGTGAAAAAAGGATGAAAATTGATTTTGTCAATATTTAAGGGTGTGCCAATGGGATTATTGGAGCCAGTTTCATGAAGAAATAAAATATGGGTTATAACTAAAATCAATAGGATGAAAGGAAGAATAAAATGTAATGAGAAGAAGCGTGTAAGTGTGGCATTTCTAACTCTAAAACCTCCTCAAATTCAAAAAGTTAAGTTATTTCCAATATAGGGGATAGCTCTTAGAAGATTTGTGATAACAGTAGCCCCTCAAAATGATATCTGTCCTCAGGGTAGGACATACCCTAAGAAAGCTGTTGCTATAAGTAGAAGAAGAATAAGTGTGCCTGAGAATCATGTATTTTTGAAATGGAAAGAAGAGAAGTATATACCTCGTCTAATATGGATATAAATTAAGATAAAGAAAAAGGAAGCTCCGTTAGCATGTAAAGAACGTATTATCCATCCTAAATTTGTGTCACGAATAATATGGGATATAGAATTAAAAGCTAAAGAGGTATCGCTACAGAAATGTATTGATAAAAAAAAGCCAGTTAAAATTTGTGAAAAAAGACATATACCTAAAAGAGACCCAAAGTTTCAAAAATAATTAATATTGGAAGGAGAAGGGAGATTAACAAAGTGTTTATAAAATTGGAATAGTAAAACTTGTGATTTTAATAGCATATATTAGATATATCTTATAAATTTATAATATAATCAAAAAGAAAAAATTTTATATAAAATTTTATATAAAAAAATAAAAATATATAAAAAGTATATAATTTTATAAAAAATATTTTCTATAAAAATAATAAAAATTTTAGGAAAAAAGTTTTAAAAATTTATTAAAAAATTAAGATTTGATTAATAAATTAGTAAATTTTGTGCCAGCAGCTGCGGTTAAACAAAAAATAATAGAAATAAATTAAAAATTTTATATTGATAAAAATTAAATTATAAATAAAAAAATTATGATGAAATATTAATTTTTAAAAAAATTATATTGAAGATAAAAAAATTTTATAAAAAACTAGGATTAGATACCCTATTATAAAAAGTAAGTTTGCGTTTAAGCAAATTTTAATGGCGGCATTTTAACTCTTTAGAGGAATTTGTTTAATAAAGGATAAAACGCCTAAATCTTACTTAAATTAGAAAATCAGTTTGTATATCGTTATATTTAAATTAATAAAATTTAATGGTTAATAATGTAATAAAAAATAAAATAAATTAAATCAAGATACAGCTTATATTTAAGAAAATTATGAATTATATAAATTTTTATTTAACAAGATTATTTTAAAAATTAAAATAATTAAGTAAGATTTAATAGTAAAATTATAAAATTATTAAAATTTGAATTGAGCTCTAGAATGTGCACATATCGCCCGTCACTTTCATTAAAGTGAAATAAGTCGTAACAAAGTAAAAATACTGGAAAGTATTTTTAAAATATGAAGTAAGCTAATAATAAAGCTACTAGGTTCATACCCTATTCATGAAAAAAGATATTTCCTTTATAAAAAGAAAATTTTTATTCATTTACATTGAATTTTTGTGTATATCACTTTCTTTAGATAAAAAATTATAATAATTGTAACAGAAAAGAATAAAATTAAAAAAGGTGAAACAAAAAAAAAATTATTAATAAAAAGTACTGAAAAGGAAAAGTAAATCTTAAAAATAAAAGTTTTTATACCTTTAGTATTAGGGTTGATTAATTGTTAAATTAAATAAATTTTTATCTCGAAAGTAATTGATCTAATTTTTATAAAATATAAATATGGAAGTATTTGGAAAAAATAAAAATTTGGTTTGAAATTAGTTTCATAATTATATATCTAGTTAAAAAAATAATATTTTATGTAAGAATTATAATTATTTTTTTTAAAAAAATAATAATTTGAAAATTAAGGGATAAGCTTTAATTTTTTATATAGATAAAAAGAAACTTATTCAAAAGGTTTAAAATTAATTTATTTTTGTAGTAAAAAATTATCATAAAGCAGTGAAGTTATAAATAAATATAAAAAATATAAAAAAATATTTTTAAAATAATGATTAAATTAGTATAAGTTAACATTTAAAATTATGAATTCGACAAAATTATTTCCAACTGTTTATCAAAAACATTGTTTTTCAATAATAAAAAATATGTTCTGCTCAATGCAAAAATGTAAATTGCTGTAGTAAATTAACTATACAAAGGTATTGAAATAAGACTTTAATTGAGTGCTAAGAGAATGGAATAATGGTAATAAATTTTATTATTTTAAATAATAAAATTTATTATAAATATAAAAAAATATTTATAAAAAAATTAGACAAGAAGACCCTATAAATCTTAATTATTAAAAATAATTTTATTGGGGCAATAAAGAAATATTAAAAAATTTTATTTTGAAAGTTAAATAAGAATAAAAGAAAAGATACTTTAGGGATAACAGCGTTATTATTTTGGAGAGTTCGTATCGATAAAATAGTTTGCGACCTCGATGTTGAATTGATGGACCTAATTTATGAAGATGTAAATTAAGGTAGATTGCTCATCTATTAAATCATTACATGATTTGAGTTCAGACCGACGTGAGTCAGGTTAGTTTCTATCTATTTACAAAATTATAATAATTTAGTACGAAAGGAATAATTAATAGTTTTTAAAAGTTAAAATTCTTATTTAATTTGAAATAAGAATGAAATTTGAAAAATTTTGAAAATATATTTATTTAACTTTTTTAGGTTAATATATATTTTATAAAATATAAATCTTAAATTTCCAAAATAAATCTATTATTAATAAGTAAATGTTAATTTTTTAAAATATATTTATAATTATTATTTTTTAATAAAAATTGCAACAAAAAGAACATTCTTTAAATATTTTATATTAATATGATATTTAAATAATTAAATTAATTGAAGTAAAATAATATATTAATATTTATATTTATTTAATTAAAATTAATTATATATTATATATTAAAATAATAAAGATAAATTTAATTTATTAATTATTATATAATTTATAATTATATATATATTGTATATCATTTAAAAAAAAACTTTGAATTTTTAAAATTCTAATTTAAATTTGCAATTTAAAGTTTATTAAAAGTTTAAATTTTTGATCGTAGGGCTGCTTTAATTGAAGAAATTATTTCTAAGATAAAAATAAGTGAAATAAGTAAATAGATAATTGCAATTAAATTATTAATGCAAATTAAAGAAGAAAATAAATTTAATAAAGTTATTCTATTAGAATTAGAGAATAATAGATAATTGAAATTGAAAACTATAAAAGTGATAAAAAAAAAAACAAAAGGTATAAAAGTTAAAATTATTTCTTCATTAGAAGCTAATCTTGCTATATAAATAAATAAAATAATTAATCCTCCAATTATTATGAGGATAAAAATTATTATGAATCATCTAAATTTTGTAAGAAAATAAATTTTTATTAATAAGATAAAAGTTAGAAAAATTAATAAAGAAATAGATAAAATAGGATGTGATCTGAATAAAAAAAAATAAGTTGAAAGAAGAAAAAGTATTACTGAGAAATAAAAATTTTTTTTGATTTACAAAATCAATATTTTAAATAAATTATAACAGTAATTTTTATAGGTTTTTATATTTTTATAGTAGCTTTATTAACATTAATAAAAAATCAAAAACATGTTTTAATAATTTTATTATCTTTAGAAATAATAATATTAGGTTTATTTTATTTAATTTTAATTAATTTGGTGAATGAAATGTATGAAATAATTATTTTTTATTTAGTTATAGTTGTTTGTGAGGCTTGTTTGGGTTTAAGTTTGATGATTATGATAGTTTATTTTTATGGAAGAGATTTAGTAAAAAGATATAATTTATTAATTATATAAATGTTTATTAGAATAATTTTAATATTTTTTATAATAATAGTTTTTAAAAATAAATTTTTAATTATAGTGTTTTTAATATTTTTTATTTATATAATGTTTTTATTAGAGATAAGAAATATAACGTTATTTTTTATTAATTCAGAAATTTATATCGATTTAATAAGAATAATTATAATCTTGTTGAGAGTTTGAATTATAATTATAGTTGTTTTGTCAATAAATAATTTAAATAGAAATTTATTTTTATTTTTATGTTTGAATATAATATTTATATTGATTATGTGTTTTTCTATAATTAATTTAATTTGGTTTTATATTTTTTTTGAGGCTGTTTTAATTCCTATTATTTTAATAATTTTTTTTTGGGGAAATCAATTAGAACGTCTATCTGCTGGGATATATATGCTTTTATATACTTTAATGGGTTCTTTACCTTTATTGATTATTTTTTTAGTGAGAGATGAAAAATTTTTATTGTTTAAATTTGTAGAGTTTTTATATTTAGAGTCATCAAGAAAATATGTAACTTTATTTTATTTTATGGCATTTTTAATTAAGTTACCTATATATGGGTTTCATGTGTGGTTGCCAAAAGCTCATACTGAAGCGCCTGTTGGCGGATCAATAGTATTGGCAGGAGTTTTATTAAAATTAGGAGGGTATGGAATTTATCGAATAATAAATTTATTACCAAATAAAAATTTAATAGTATTAGATAGTTATATTTTAAGTTTAAGTATTTTGGGTTCTGTGTTTATTGGGATACTTTGTTTATGTCAAATTGATTTAAAAATTCTTATTGCTTATTCATCTGTTTGCCATATGGGGATGGTTATTGGAGGTTTAATAAGAATAAATAAATGAGGAGAAGAAGGGATTTTATTAATAATATTAAGACATGGACTTTGCTCAAGTGCTTTATTTTGTGTAGCTAATTTTTTTTATGAGCGATTTTTTACTCGTAATATAATACTTTTAAAAGGGTTAATGATAATTTTTCCTTCAATATCTTTTTGATGGTTTGTATTGAGAACAATAAATATGGCTGCTCCTCCTTCTATAAATTTTTTGAGAGAGATTTTATTGATAGGAGGTCTTTTAAAGTGAAGAATATTTATATTAATTTTATTATGATTAATCTCTTTTTTAAGAGGGTTTTATTCTCTGTATATATATAGATTGACTCAACATGGTAAGGTGGTTTATTTATTTAGATCAAGAATGGTAAGTTTGCGAGAATACAGTTTAATATTATTTCATGTGTTTCCTTTATTATTATATTTATTAAAAATAGAAATTTTTATGTTATAATTTAAATAGTTTATACAAAATAGTAAATTGTGGATTTACAGAAGAAGTAATTTTTTAAATAATAGATAAGGGTATAAAATTTGTTTATAAAATAGTAAGATATGTATTTGTTATAATTTCATTTATAAGTATAGTAATATTTTTGTATACTTGCATAAATATAAAATATTTTTTTATTGAAGTAAATTTAAATAGAGGGTTGATATTAATAGATATAAACATATATTTTTTAATTGATTGGATTAGAATATTTTTTATATTTACAGTTTATTTTATTTCTGGGATAGTAATTTTTTATTCAAGAGTTTATATAAGTGAGGATAAATTAAATTTAAAATTTTTAATTTTAGTGGTTATGTTTGTTTTGTCTATAAATTTAATAATTTTATGTACTAATATATTTATAATTATATTGGGTTGGGATGGATTAGGTTTAGTTTCTTATTGTTTAGTTATTTTTTTTAATAATGAGAATTCCAGCAGAGCAGGAATGTTAACTGTGATAACAAATCGATTGGGGGATGCTGGTTTAATATTAAGAATTGTTTTAATAGTAAATTTTGGGGCTTGAAGATTTAATGAAATTAATAGAGAAATTCATTTTATATACATAATTAGTTTACTAATTTTATTTGGGGCTTTTACAAAAAGAGCTCAGATGCCGTTTTCTGCTTGATTACCTGCTGCTATAGCAGCTCCGACTCCGGTTTCAGCTTTAGTACATTCATCTACGTTAGTAACAGCAGGGGTGTATTTAATTATTCGATTGCAAATAATGATTGCTGAAAGTATGGTTAAAATTTTAATAGTTTTATCCATTATGACTATATTTATGGCAGGATTGGGGGCTTTATATGAAATAGATTTAAAAAAAATTATTGCTTTATCAACTTTAAGACAATTAGGTGTTATGATAATAATTTTGTCTCTTGGAAAGTATGAAATAGCGTTTTTTCATTTAGTTATACATGCTATGTTTAAGGCTATATTATTTTTGTGCGCAGGAGCTGTGATTCATGGAATAAATAATTGGCAAGATATTCGAAATTTGAGTTTGATTAGAAGAATAAGACCTTTTATTATAATAATAATTATGTTAGGGAGATTATCTCTTTTAGGATTTCCTTTTTTAAGAGGTTTTTATTCAAAGGATTTAATTTTAGAAATAATATATTTGATAAATAATTCATTAATTTTGATAGTAATAATTTTATTAAGAACATTATTTACTGTTATGTATTCTTTTCGTTTGTTATATTTTTTAACAGTAAATATGAAAATTGGAAGAATAATGAATTATCAGGATAGAAATGAGATAAATTATGCTATCTATTTTATAGGAGGTTTTGTTGTTATTTTAGGGTGTATACTAAGTTGAGTTTATTTTAGAGTACCTAATTTTTTGGTATTAGGTTTTAGTATGAAGATGTTAAATTTAGTTTTAGTTTTCAGTGGTGTTTTTGTTTTTTTTTGATTAAGACAATTAAAATTAATTTCTGAAAAAAAAATATTTGAATTCTTTAGAAAAATATGATTTTTAGATAGTCTTTCTAGAGAGTTGTTTATAAAAAATTTTTTTTTTGCTTTTGGGTATAGAAAAAATATTGAAATATGAATTGAAGAGATTGGAGCAAAAGGAATCTCAAAAGAAGTTGAAAATATAAGATTAAATATTCTAAAAAAGCAAGTTACTTTTATGATGATGATAATTTTAGTGATAATTTTATTTATTATGTTATTTATAGAAAATTATTGCTATAGTTTATAAAAAATATTACATTGAAAATGTAAAGAAAAAGTTTTTAGTAATAAAATTTTTAGTTTAGAAAACAATTTAACAATGAAAATGTTAAGTAATGAATTTACTATAAAAATTTTTTAAAGATTAAATAAAAATTTATTAGTATTGAGTTAGCAGCTCAATTTTATAATCTTAATAAGAAAAATCAATTTTTTCATTAACAGTGAAAGGCCTCTTTTTGGCTTTTATTAAATAAAAGGAGAACCCTTAATTTTAGGCCGTAGCTAAATGCAAAATTTTGCTTTTTATAAAATGACAGATAAAGTTATAAGAACATTTTCTATTTGCAGAATAGATATTTTAATTTAAAATATTTATCTAATAAAATCAGTTTAATGAGCCTTGGTGCCATTCAAAAAATAGACCTAAAAGGATAATAAGAATAATTGTAAAAAAAACTCAAAAAAATATTGAGTTAAAATGAAGAAATAAAGGAGAAGGGAGGATTAAAATAATTTCGATATCAAAATAAATAAAAATTAAGCATAATTTAAAAAATCGTAATCTGAAGGGAGATCGTGTTATAAGAAAAGAATCGAATCCGCATTCAAAAAGAGATGCTTTATTAAAATTTCATTTTAAGTTTAAATTGATGATAAAAGGAAGAATAAATAAAATTAAACATAGAAAGGTGAAACATAAATAAAAAATAATTAGCTTATTTTTTAAAAATTTTTTAATTGGAAATTAAATGTAATTATGCTTATACTAATAAGATAGAAAATTCATCAATAAATAAAAGTATAAAGAAATAATCATACTACGTCAACAAAATGTCAGTATCAAGCAGCTGCTTCAAATCTAAAATGTTGGTACTTATTAAATTGAAAAGAGTTTAAACGGTAAAGATTGATTATCAGGAAGATAGTTCCAATAAGAACATGAATACCGTGAAAACCTGTAGTGAGGAAGAAGGTGGTACCAAAAATTCTATCAGAAATACAAAAACTCGATTGGTTGTATTCAAAGGCTTGAAGAATGGAGAAATAAATACCTAAAATTACAGTAAGAAGTAATCTAGTAAAAGCTTTATTTAAGTCTCCTTTAATAATAGAGTGATGGGCTCATGTTACTGAGAAACCTGAAGACAGAAGAATAATAGTATTAAGTAGTGGGATATGATAAGGATTAAAGGGTGTGATTCCAATTGGGGGTCAAGAGGTTCCAATTTCGATGTCAGGAGCTAAACTTCTATGAAAAAACGCTCAAAAAAAACTCAAAAAAAATAACACTTCTCTTAAAATAAATAGAATTATTCCTAATTTAAGGCCTTTTTTAACAACAGAGGAATGGGACCCTTCAAAAAGAGATTCTCGAATAATGTCACGTCATCAGAGGTATATAATTAAGATTACACTTAAAAAACTTATTAAAATAAATGGATTTTTAAAATTAAATCAGAAAATAAATCTTGCTATAAATATAAGTGCTCTAAAGGAGCCAAGGATTGGTCATGGGCTAGGTAAAACTATATGAAAGGGGTGAAAGGACATAATTAAATTTCATTAAGGTAAAGAGTTAAAAGAACTATAAAAACATAACTTTGAATGATAGACACTGCAAATTCTAGGATTAGTAAGGCAATTAAAGCAGGAAGAGTAATTAGAAACAAAGAAAATATTTTTTCTCTTAGATTTGATAAGAGAGACAGAAGAAGGTGTCCTGCGATTATATTAGCGGCTAGACGAACTGAGAGAGTAATAGGCCGAATAATATTTCTGATTCTTTCGATAAATACTATAAAAAAAGATAAAGCTATAGGTGTGCCTAAGGGAATTAGATGGCAAAATATTCTATTTATAAGATTTAATCAACCAAAAATTATAAATAAGATTCATATTGGAAGAGCTAATGTTAATGTGACTGAAAGATGTCTTGTGGCTGTAAAAATGTAAGGGAATAAGCCCAAGATATTGTTAAAAAAAATAAATAAAAATAATGAGCCAAAAATAATAAGAGAAATGAGATTAAAAGATGAAAAATTATTTTTAATTTCTTTAATAAGCTTAGAGAAAAATATTTTTCTAATAAAAATTAGACGTGAGTGAGAGATTCAAAATCTGATAGGAATAAATAATAAAAATATAAACAAAGAAAACCAGTTTAATCTTCATATATTAGAGGTGGAAGGATCAAAAATTGAAAAAAGATTAAGCAACATTATTAAAAAAATATTTAATTTTATTTGGGGTGCCAAAAGTGTTTTGATTAAGAGGGGAAAAATTTTTTATAGGGAAAAAATATAAAGTTGTTAAAGAGATAAATCAACAGGCAATGACAGTTAAATAGATACTTAATCAAAGTGAAGGAAATATTTGGGGTATTAAAAATTACATATGTAATTTTGAAATGACAATTCAATGTTATGATTTAACTAAATTTTTCATTAGAGAAAAAATTTCATTTATTAGTTTAAGAGACTATTACTTATAGATTCAGCCATCTAATGAAAAGGTTTTAATTCAGTTGAAAAAATTTTTTAAAGAGGTGATTTCTAAAGAGATTGGTATAAAACTATGATTAGCTCCACAGATTTCTGAACATTGGCCAAAAAATAAACCGGGGCGGAAAGAAAAAAATGAAATTTGGTTTAAACGTCCTGGAACTGCATCAATTTTTACTCCTAATGAGGGAACGGATCATGCATGAATTACATCTGCTGCGGAAATAAGTAAACGTGAAAAAGTGTTGTAAGGAATGATTAAATTGTTATCTGTGTCTAAAAGACGAAAGTTGTTAAGATTTCTGTTTTCAGAGGGGAGTATAAAAGAGTCAAATTCGATATTAAAATCAGTTAATTCATAAGATCAGTATCATTGATGCCCAATGATTTTGATAGTTAGATTAGGAGTGAAAGATTCTTCTATTAAGTAAAGTAATCGAAGACTGGGAAGAGCGATAAAAATTAATAAAATTGTAGGGATAAGAGTTCAAATTACTTCTAATTCGTGGTTTTCTAATAAAAAGTAATTATAAAATTTATTTAAGAAAATATTTATAATTATATATATAATTATAGAGAGGATAATAATAATAACAATAATTACATGATCATGGAAGAAAATTAATTGTTCTATGATAGGGGAGTTAGCATCACAAAATATAATTGAGGACCATAAGGACATAGTTAATTATGAAAGGGTGATATAGAAATATTGGTTAAAAGTATGGTGGGAAGGAGGGGAATTTAGTTGTCATTCAATAGAAGAATTATTAAAGTGGGAATTAATGATTAATCGTTTTGACGAAAATCTCTCTCAAAAAATAAAAAAAAAATAGATTAAACTAAAAGTTGAAATGATAGACCCAATTCTTGAAACAATATTTCATTTACTAAAGTAATCAGGGTAGTCTGAATAACGTCGGGGTATCCCTCTTAAACCCAGAAAATGTTGAGGAAAAAAAGTTAAATTTACTCCAATGAATATAGATAAAAAGTGAATTTTTAAAAATTTATTATTTAAATTTAATCCAAAAAATAAAGGGAATCAATGAACAATACCGGCTATAATTGCGAATACTGCTCCTATACTTAAAACATAATGGAAATGGGCTACAACGTAATAAGTGTCGTGGAGAATGATGTCAATAGAAGAATTTGCGAGAATAACTCCTGTAACACCTCCTATAGTAAAAAGAAAAATAAACCCTAAGGACCATATTATAGGAGTATCTAATTTTATATTAGATCCGTGAATTGTTGCTAATCATGAAAAAATTTTAATACCTGTGGGGATTGCGATAATTATTGTTGCGGCTGTAAAGTAAGCTCGGGTATCAATATCTATACCTACTGTAAATATGTGGTGGGCTCACACAATAAACCCAAGAATACCAATAGTAAGTATAGCATAGATTATACCTAAATTTCCAAAAGGTTGGGATTTTCCCGTTTGGAAACAAACAATATGGGAAATTATACCAAAACCTGGAAGAATCAGAATATAGACTTCAGGATGTCCAAAAAATCAAAATAAATGTTGGTAAAGAATTGGATCTCCTCCTCCTATAGGATCAAAAAATGTAGTATTGAAATTTCGGTCTCTTAAGAGTATAGTGATAGCTCCAGCTAGAACAGGTAGGGATAAGAGAAGAAGGATTGTAGTAATAAAAACAGACCAAATAAAAAGAGGAAGGAATTCTAAAGTAAAAAATTTTCTTCGTATATTAAGAATTGTAGAGATAAAATTAATTGAACCTAAAATTGAAGAAATTCCTGCTAGATGAAGGCTAAAAATAGCTAGGTCAACAGCTGGGCCACTATGAGCGATATTACTTGCTAGAGGAGGGTATACTGTTCAACCAGTTCCTACCCCTCTTTCAATAAAAGAAGAAAAGATTAGTAAGGAAATTGAAGGGATAAGGAGTCAGAAACTTATGTTATTTATACGAGGGAACGCTATATCAGGGGAAGATATAAGTAAGGGAGTTAATCAATTTCCAAATCCTCCGATTATTGCAGGTATAACTATAAAAAAAATTATAATAAAAGCATGAGCAGTAACGATAGAGTTATAAATTTGGTCGTCTCCAATAAGAGATCCTGGTTGCCCTAGTTCAGTGCGAATAATTATACTTAAAGCAGTGCCAAAAAAACCTGATCAAACAGCAAAAATTAAGTAAATAGTTCCAATATCTTTATGGTTAGTAGAAAATAATCATCGTTTAAT